ACATGGATTAGGCTTTAATGAAACCTTTTACAGGAATCTTTCACAAAATTATCAACAAATCTTATCAACTAATTGGAATGGTTCGTTATTATACCACGGTATTTGATTCGCCAAATCCATCATTATTGTATACTATTTTATATGTATGGCGCAACCCAATCCGTTTTTTGTTTTGAAAGTTTCGCATTACTTACTTTCTTTCTTTGTAATTTGTAAAGTAAATATATAAATAGATAAATGATAAATAATAAGAAATTAACGCTTGAGAGTGATATATGTTATAGTTGTATATGTAAATCCTAGATGTGAAAATAGAATAGTAAATAGTAATATGAATATGCGGAATTTATCAATCAACAAAAAGGTATAAATATAAATAATTTGATTTCTTTTTTTATTCAAAGAATAAATAAGTGTAAATAGAAATGATGAAATAAGAAACAACGGCCAATGTCATAAAAATGATGAATCATAAATAGAGTTTAGGTTCGAATTCCATAGATAATATGAATGGGATTGTCTATAATGATAGAGAAATACAACATCTCCGCATATATAATTCTTAATTCTTATTCATCTACTTTGATATATATTATATTAATAATATATTTCTATTTTTTTTTTTAATGGGTTGGTTAAGTTTGAAAATGCACTCATTGAATGAGTAAACAATTGAATTGGATTCGGTTGGATAGTACCAACGAAATCGAGTACTAATTCCCATTTCTTATTGAATTAACCGATCTACTTGCTATCGGACATTTTTTTATTTTTGTTTGCAAAAAAAATTTCGACATATAATACTTTATTATTATGAGAATCAATCCTACTACTTCTACTTCGGGTCCTGGGGTTTCCGCTCTTGAAGAAAAAAACCTGGGGCGTATTGCTCAAATCATTGGTCCGGTACTGGATGTATCCTTTCCACCGGGCAAGATGCCTAATATTTACAACGCTTTGGTAGTTAAAGGTCAAGATACGGTTGGCCAGCAAATTAATGTAACTTGCGAGGTACAGCAATTATTAGGAAATAATCGAGTTAGAGCTGTAGCTATGAGTGCTACAGATGGTCTGATGAGAGGAATGGAAGTGATTGATACAGGAGCTCCTCTAAGTGTTCCAGTTGGTGGGGCGACTCTCGGACGAATTTTCAACGTTCTTGGAGAGCCTGTTGATAATTTGGGTCCTGTAGATACTCGCACAACATCTCCTATTCATAGATCTGCGCCTGCCTTTATACAGTTAGATACAAAATTATCTATTTTTGAAACGGGGATTAAAGTAGTGGATCTTTTAGCTCCTTATCGTCGTGGAGGAAAAATCGGGCTATTCGGGGGGGCCGGAGTGGGTAAAACCGTACTCATCATGGAATTGATCAACAACATTGCAAAAGCTCATGGAGGTGTATCCGTATTTGGCGGAGTGGGCGAACGCACTCGTGAAGGAAATGATCTTTACATGGAAATGAAAGAATCTGGGGTGATTAATGAACAAAATATTGCGGAATCAAAAGTCGCTCTAGTCTATGGTCAGATGAATGAACCGCCGGGAGCTCGTATGAGAGTTGGCTTGACTGCCCTAACCATGGCGGAATATTTCCGGGATGTTAATGAACAGGACGTACTTCTATTTATCGACAATATTTTTCGTTTCGTCCAAGCAGGATCCGAAGTATCCGCTTTATTAGGAAGAATGCCTTCCGCTGTAGGTTATCAACCCACTCTTAGTACAGAAATGGGTTCTTTGCAAGAAAGAATTACTTCTACCAAAGAGGGATCCATAACTTCTATTCAAGCCGTTTATGTACCTGCGGACGATTTGACGGACCCCGCTCCTGCCACAACATTTGCGCATTTAGATGCTACTACCGTACTATCAAGAGGACTCGCTGCAAAAGGTATCTATCCAGCAGTAGATCCTTTAGATTCAACATCAACTATGCTCCAACCTAGAATTGTTGGTGAGGAACATTATGAAACTGCGCAAAAAGTTAAGCAAACTTCACAACGTTACAAAGAACTTCAGGACATTATAGCTATCCTTGGGTTGGACGAATTGTCCGAAGAGGATCGTTTAACCGTAGCAAGAGCACGAAAAATTGAGCGTTTCTTATCACAACCCTTCTTCGTAGCAGAAGTTTTTACCGGTTCTCCAGGAAAATATGTTGGTCTAACAGAAACAATTAGGGGTTTTCAACTGATCCTTTCCGGGGAATTAGATGGTCTTCCGGAACAGGCCTTTTATTTGGTAGGTAATATCGATGAAGCTACCGCGAAGGCTATGAACTTAGATGTGGAGAGCAAATTGAAGAAATGACCTTAAATCTATGTGTACTGACCCCTAATCGAATTGTTTGGGATTCGGAAGTGCAAGAAATCATTTTATCGACTAATAGCGGCCAAATTGGTGTATTACCAAATCACGCACCTATTGCCACGGCTGTAGATATAGGAATTTTGAGAATACGTCTTAACGACCAATGGTTAACAATAGCTCTGATGGGCGGTTTCGCTAGAATAGGCAATAATGAAATAACCATTTTAGTAAATGATGCAGAGAGGGGCAGTGACATTGATCCGCAAGAAGCTCAACAAACTCTTGAAATAGCTGAAGCTAATTTAAGTAGCGCTGAAGGCAAGAGACAAACAATTGAGGCAAATTTAGCTCTCCGACGAGCTAGGACGCGAGTCGAGGCTATCAATACAATTTTATAACTAGTTGTTGGTGCGTCCGAATAGAATATAGAAGAATAAAGAAAAAGAAATTTTGATTATACACCATATTCTATTTGGATTCTACCGATTGAATCCAATCAAGTGTAATCAGATTTTGGTGCAACAAGAAACAACTCAAAAAATAGAAAAAATAAGAAGTAGTAGGGTATGGAAAAGATAAAAAAAAAATCAAAAAAAGAAGGTGGGTAGAAATACTTATTAGATACCATTGGCTGTGCGGTATCTAATAAGTTCTACCTACTATTGGATTTGAACCAATGACTCCTGCCGTATGAAAGCAATACTCTAACCGCTGGGTTAAGTAGGTCATTTATTATCATAAAGAAAAAAAAAGGAACCCGTCACATTGATAGATTATAGATGGAATCTTATTTCTAAGCAATACCCTTGACAGGAAACAGATCAGAGAGCTATCATGTCAGATTATGCAATACTCACCTTGACAAGAATTTATATAATGATAAAATATTTATCACAAACACAAGGGCCATAGCTCAGTTGGTAGAGCACCTCGTTTACACGCGCGCCAATGTTTTTTCAGAGGAGTCCATCATGTAATCAACAGAATTTATCTTAGTAAAAAGTCGACGTCTTACTCCATGGATTCGAAGGAACAAGAGAACAATAGCCTGACAAATGGTTGGTTGGTCCAATTGAGGTCCCAATTTAGGCGCCAAGAAATAGAACCCATCATTGATTTGATAATTGATAAGGTGAATATTCAGTCCATTCAATGCTAGGCATAATGAGTATAAGTACCTCAAAAAAATCTCTTTTTGTCTTATGAACTTGAAGGTGTATGAAGTTTCATATTTGATGCTTTGGGCAGAGCGATAGAGACTCCATTTAACTTAGGTTGATATAGGCCGAAGGCAGACCTACGTCAAGATAACTCTTTTTTGAAACACTTTGGTATTGCTACTGAATAAAAATAAAGAGTCAGAGCACGCGGAGCCATCTCGTTATCTTTCTGTTAAGAAAAAGGATGGCGGACTCGCTGATATTTATATCAGTTGATGAAAGAGCCCAATGCAAAAAAAATGCACGTTGGGTCTTTGAAACAGTTCGAATCATTTTGATAATAATAAGTTTGATCTGTTTTACCGAGAAGGTCTACGGTTCGAGTCCGTATAGCCCTAATTTTTCATTAATGTAAATTTCCAATTCAAAAATCGTAATTCGATATATCATATATATCATAAAGTAATAAATAGAATCGAGTAATCGAAAAATACAAATTTTAGGAGGTTTCAATGAAGTATCCTCCTAAATTTACTAGACGATTTCGTATCGTTTATAGTAATGAATGTCATTTTTCTTAAATTGAAAAAAAGAAATCTATTAGAAAATTTTTTTTTTTATTTCTTTTGGTTATATCAGCTTAGTGTTTGGATTCTCACCGAAGGTTTTGGCCGCGGGGAGCCACAATCCAGGACTAAGCCTTGGTTCCCCCTAGCCCGGATCGAACCCCTTGAAGATCGGCTCGCTCAAAAGAGCATCCGAGAAGAACGAGAGGAATTGTCAAAAGACATGAAACGGATGGCGATGAGGGTCCAACACAGCAGGATACAGATGGTGCGTGTATGCGCGAATAGGAGAATAAACTATCTCCCATTCCATTCATTCGTCAAATTAGAATCGAATTTCGAATTTTGGTTTAGATTCTATGTAGATCAAGAACTACATGAGTTGCTTAACTTACTACGTGAGTTTGATTATAATTGTCAGTCATGGATAGATTCTCTATTTTATAGAGACATAGAATTTCCTCAGCTCTACGAGGTGGAGAGTGCCGTCGCCAAGATGCCCGGAAATCAAGCCCAAACGATTTTGGGAGAGCCCATTGAAACGCTTACTTCTTTATCAACCCAGCAATGAGCAAACTTAGCCAAAAAAGCAGGTTATTCAATAATTAATTCAATTATAAATAAAATATTTGATCATCGAAAAACTGAAAGGCATTTACCCAACCGACGGTTGGGTAAATGAACGAGGAGTCCGCGAAAAAGCCTTTTCAAAAAATATAAAAAATTCCATCCATAAAATGGAAGTTCCAACAACAACAACAACAAATCCCCATTCTCTTACCGGGGTCAACCAAGGGAATTTCCCCAGTTTTCCACAATTGGAAAATAGAGCAAATTCGAATCTTTAAAATTCGATCCAAAAAGGTAAGTGACCGGTAATTGTTCTTATTTTATTTGATACATTTCGGTGAGTAATATTCGTGAATTAGGTGAAGGAAGGTACGGAAAGAGAGGGATT